GTAGACGGAGACGGAATTGTTAGAGCCGATGTTCCTTTTAGAAGGGCAGAATCAAAATATAGTGTCGAACAAGTAGGTGTAACTGTCGAGTTCTATGGCGGCGAACTCAACGGAGTCAGTTATAGTGATCCCGCTACTGTGAAAAAATATGCTAGACGCGCTCAATTGGGTGAAATTTTTGAATTAGATCGTGCTACTTTGAAATCCGATGGTGTTTTTCGTAGCAGTCCAAGGGGTTGGTTTACTTTTGGGCATGCTTCGTTTGCTTTGCTCTTCTTCTTCGGACACATTTGGCATGGCGCTAGAACCTTGTTTAGAGATGTTTTTGCTGGTATTGATCCAGATTTAGATGCTCAAGTGGAATTTGGAGCATTCCAAAAACTCGGAGATCCAACTACAAGAAGACAAGTAGTTTGATACAATATTGCTTTGTTACTTGTTACTTTTCATTTTTATTTTGTGATTTGATATAGGGTACCGGATAAATCTTGATTTGAATCACTGCCTTTTCTTTGACTCTTGTTCTTTATTTATCCGGGAGACGATCCCCAATAAACAGGTATGGAAGCTATAATTGTAAACCACGATCAAATCTATGGAAGCATTGGTTTATACATTCCTTTTAGTCTCAACTCTAGGAATAATTTTTTTCGCTATCTTTTTTCGAGAACCGCCTAAAGTTCCAACTAAAAAGGTGAAATGATTTTTCATTATCTCAATTGAAAGTAATGATCCTCCCAATATTGGGAGGATCATTACTTCAACTAGTCCCCGTGTTCCTCGAATGGATCTCTTAGTTGTTGAGAGGGTTGCCCAAAAGCAGTATATAAGGCGTACCCAGTAAAACTTACAAGTAAACCGGATAAAAAGATGGCAACTAGGGTTGCTGTTTCCATTATTATATAGTTTTAAGACATTATATAGTTTTAAGACCACAATGGATCTATGATAAGATCATTTATTTACAACGGAATGGTATACAAAGTCAACAGATCTTACTGAATATAAAATATTATGGCTACACAAACCGTTGAGGGTAGTTCTAGATCTGGCCGCCCCAAACGAACTAATGCAGGGAGTTTATTGAAACCATTGAATTCAGAATATGGTAAAGTAGCTCCTGGGTGGGGAACTACTCCTTTGATGGGTTTCGCAATGGCTCTATTTGCGATATTCCTATCGATTATTTTGGAGATTTATAATTCTTCCATTTTACTGGATGGAATTTCAATGAATTAGATTCACAAGAACCATTAACTGGCTTTTTCAATACAAAATGAAGCGTTTAGGTTTATGATTTTTATCCCATTCTATTTTGGTAGTTCGACCGTGGAATTTCTTTGTTTCTGTATTTCCGGAATATGAGTGTGTGACTTGGTATAATTGATCCTATGGATAGTACAGAGAATGGGTCTGTCATCTTGATAGAGATGGTTTTACTTCGTCGGATATTCATTCTAGTATCTGGAGCACGGAATATATATATGAAATAGATTACAAAGTATTAGAACTATGATTCATACTTAATAGTTAGACCTCGTGGCCGGACTTCGAAATTTTTTTTTTTTTTTTCAAACTAAACGAAAGTTTAGGCTTATTTTGATCAAAGGACAAAGGTTTCTTTGGATTTTTAGTCATTATATCTATTCATTGAATAAGTGATGATCCAACGGTTCTTACTCAGGGAATTTTGGGACTTAGTTTGAAAGGGTTTTATTGAATCATCGTGGTTCTAGTATGAATCTGAGGTTTTAATCAATTAATAGGGTCTTAACAAGATAATTCCTATCAATAATAAAGAAAACAGCAGTAAAGCTGCATTACACATAAATAACAACAAATAAAATAGGTAAATAGAAGATTCAAGAGGCCTATAACGATCAATATATAGACGAATGAGCCGACTTGATTTTTTGGCATTATAACCACAAAGAGGAGTTTTCGGATTTTTATTCTTTCGTATCTTCAGAAAAAATGAATCATAGAATTAAGAAATTTAAAACTTTCTATTACATACATCCGTTAGAACTAGTATTTGTGTGTTTCTGTTTGAGCCGTATGAGATGAAATTTTCATATACGGTTCTCCGGGGGGGAGTCTCCGTGATTTACCTATCTCAATAAAATCTATGATTGGTTCGAAGAACGTCTTGAGATTCAGGCAATTGCCGATGATATAACTAGTAAATATGTTCCTCCTCACGTCAACATATTTTATTGTCTAGGAGGAATTACGCTTACTTGTTTTTTAGTACAAGTAGCTACAGGGTTTGCTATGACTTTTTATTATCGTCCGACCGTTACAGAGGCTTTTGCTTCTGTTCAATATATAATGACTGAAGCTAATTTTGGTTGGTTAATCCGATCGGTTCATCGATGGTCGGCAAGTATGATGGTCCTAATGATGATCCTGCACGTATTTCGTGTGTATCTAACCGGTGGCTTTAAAAAACCTCGCGAATTGACTTGGGTTACAGGTGTGGTTTTGGGTGTATTGACCG